TCATAACTAGAAAGTTTCTCTGGCCCTTCACTAATTGGGGCCAAAATGCTGGAAATTAGAAATGCCAAAATAGGGATAACACTTGATATTATTAGAAATGCCCAGAAAATATCATATTCGTGAAGCAGAAACATAGATGCACTCCTATGAATGTGGAAAATATATCAGATTAGTCAATTCGAATTGTAATTGTGAATTCATCTATAAATTTAGTCGAAATAACAATTTATTTTTATCGAATTGTCTAGTTTGTTTACTGTGGTCATGCCGCGTTTCAAAATTCGTCGAATAGAACTATTTTCAATTCTATTTCGATATGGTAGAGACAGATCGTGTTCTTAGACAATACAAATAAGACTCTCTTGCTTTCACTGCGCCCCGGGTTATCTCTAAAGAAAATACATTCCATTCCTTGAAATAAATAAAAAGAAAGAATTCAAACCAAAATTATATTTATTTTTATTTATTAATAATAATAATAAAAATTAAGATTTATTTGATTTTCATATCATTATCATATTTTATTTAATTATATATATATATTAATAAAGATTAAAAAGATTAAATGTTATTTAATATTTAATTAATATTAAGAATTAAGATTAATTAATATTTTTTAATTTTAATATATATTAATATTAAAAATATTAAACTAAAATAATATGAATATAATCATGGTATATTCTTTTCATTACATTAAGATTAAGATATAAATTGATTGCTTCTACAGAACACATTAAAACGCATTGATCAATTCTATTATCTCTCTCTGTCTGAGATTGAATAGATTTAATTGCAAGGAACCCTTAATCTCATCTAACATCATATACATATAACATAACAACTCATAGATTCCTATCGCCAAATTCCATTACAGGCTTTGCTTGTAACTTGAACCTATACTATCCCGGCCTGCGCAAAAAAATCGAGTTATTAAATATAAATTAGAGTTCGAAGTCTTCAAAGATTCAGCATTCCAAATACCGATCTTTAGTACTCGAAATGGCTGGACGTTAAAAAAAGGAATAACGCCTAGTAAGACAACCCGAAGGGTTAGTGGGTTAGTTTTGATATCAGTAAAAATTGTTTTATTTTGAAGGAAATCTATACACTGTGGCGCAGCACGGCAATAGAGTCAGCCAAATAGTAATAGTAACTGATCGGCTTCTGATCTATAAAAAAAGATATTTCTATATAGAATGGACTCGCGCGTTAGCGGACGATTCGACAGACCAAATGCTAAAACCAACTCACGGAAATCGAAAGGGCGCAAACACTAATGGATTTCAATTAAACCCAACCCCTTGCCTTGTTTCAAAGATAATGAATTTGGGCTGCTTTTCCGCACAATAAAGGCGACAGGCCGGGGGTTTCCTAACTCGTCCAAATTCAAGCGGACCCCCACCTAAAGTCAGCGTCGGTAGAATTGCAATTTGGAATGATGAGCAATTGGGCTGAAGTATAAATATATTGGGATATAAAATATATATATATTGTATATCCCAGTCCAAGATCCGTGTGATTTACTATTCGATTCCATTTGGATTGGATCTAATTGTAGTTTTTACCCGGACCCGCGTCATGATTTTTATTTCAAAAATTAACTTCTATTAGGTATACCAAAGAAAAGGATTCTTTGATCGTATCGTGGGTAGGAAGGAAAAAATCGTATTATGTAATTCAACCACGAAGATTTATGAATATGAAGAATAATAAGTTTGTTTCTTCAAAATTGAAAAAGGCCGATTGGTTCCATTGAAATTAAAATGAATTTCAATTTAGGGCTATACGGACTCGAACCGTAGACCTTCTCGGTAAAACAGATCAAACTTCTTATTACTGAAATGATTCGAACTGTTTCAAAGACCCAACATGCACTTTTTTTGCATTGGGCTCTTTCATGAACTGATATAAATATCAGCAAGTCCGCCATATTTTTCTTGACAGAAAGATAACGAGATGGCTCCACGTGCTCTGATGCAGTTCAGTATTGAGATTTCTGCCCATGAGCAATACCAAAGTGTTTCAAAGAAGAGTTACCTTGACGTAGGTCTGCCTATGGCCTAGATCAACCTAAGTTAAATGGAGTCTCTATCGCTCTCCCAAAAGCGTCAAATATGAAACTTCATACACCTTAAAGTTCATAGGACGAAAAGAGATTTTTTGAGGTCCTTATACTCATTATGCCTAGCATTGAATGGACTGGATATTTACCTTATCAATTATCAAATCTATGATGGGTTCCGTTTGGCGCCTAAAACGGCGCCGGAATTGGACCAATCAAATATTTGTCAGGCTATTGTTCTCTTGTTCTCTCGAATCCATGGAGTAAGACATCAATTTCTCAATAAGAGAAAATCTGTTGATTGCACGATGGACTCCTCTGAAAAACATTGACGCGCGTGTAAACGAGGTGCTCTACCAAACTGAGCTATAGCCCTTATGTTTGTGATAAATATTTTAATCTGTATTTACTTTCTTGTCAAGATGAATATTCTAT